CTTTTATTTTCTTTTAATAAATTTCCTATTATTAAATTAATATATTGTATTGAATTAAATACATATTAGTTAATTAAATATTAAATAATATGAGACTCGAAATGAAAGTACCCTTCTCGCATACATTCCCCATTACGTTGTCGGAACAAAAATATTGCATGTATCAATATGGATGGAAATATTTAGTACATGAAATAGCGATTTGCTAGATATATAAATAGATATATAAGATATAACTAATAAAACGGATCTTGTGTTCTGGAATTGGAATCAAAGAAAGATATTTAAAATGGCTCATATGTTGTGACATGGAATAAATGTTTCTCGGTAAAGGAAGGGAATAGTAATTTATTCATTCCTAATTTATTCCTATAGAACGTCTAGGAACAAGAAGATTAAATCGGATATATCGACAGATTCCCGCGTAGTCCAAAGAAAAAAAAGATCCAATTTCATCTCTATCGAATTTTAATATCAGAATAGTGGATATAATTATGATGCAATGGGTTAGGTCCACTTACTTTTTATTTTGTTGATTTCTAATCGATTTAATTGGAATAATGGAAAATAGGAAAGGAATAGTAATATTTGAAGATTTAACGAGACGACTTATCCTTACATTCATTATAATATTTAATATAATATTTATAATATAATAATTATATTATTTATTTAATAATATATTTAATTTATTAAAATAGCAAATTTATAACCATACTATAATTAATTATAATGTTATAATTTTGATTATATATTAAAATATTAAATTATACGGTTTGTTACTTTTTTTTTATTACTTTATTACAAAGATCAACAATATCTTTAATATCTTTATTCGCACTTCAAATATGAATACTACTGCCGGAGTTTTATGATTTATGAAAAAATCAAAGCCCCTTATCGGATTTGAACCGATGACTTACGCCTTACCATGGCGTTACTCTACCACTGAGTTAAAAGGGCTTGTTTGATCCAATTCCTGAATAAAGACACTATGAGTTTAGTATATATACTTATTATAATAGATGTACATAGATATATCTTATAATAAGTATAAGGGTTCATTCAGGAATGAAAAATTTTCTTTATCCAGTAAAAGTAAATTAAATAATTTAATATAATTTAATATAGAGTATATAATATAGGTAAAATAAAACGGTTTATTGATATTGGATTTGATAAATATCAATACAATGAATTGTTTCAAGACTATCCTAATTGACATCATAACTAAATTCATTTGAGTGATACATGTATCCACTAATTTAACATAGATCCAAGATATTTCATTGAATCATTGATAAAGAGATTCGGATAAAGAGATTCGGCGTGGCCTTTGAACCAAACTTTTATCGAAAAAAATTGTATAGAAAGAATCGTGAAAGACGGAAAGATCCTTCGTATCGAGTCATACCATTCCATTATATTGACAATTTTAAAAAACTATTCATACTATGAACATAGTATGATGGCGGTCGTGCAAGTCTGCCCCCATCGTCTAGCGGTTCAGGACATCTCTCTTTCAAGGAGGCAGCGGGGATTCGACTTCCCCTGGGGGTAGGGTACTACGAAAGGAAGTTGATCGTGGATTATCAATAAGCCTGGAATTGATTCTTCCTGGGTCGATGCCCGAGCGGTTAATGGGGACGGACTGTAAATTCGTTGGCAATATGTCTACGCTGGTTCAAATCCAGCTCGGCCCAATAATTTGCCGATCCGCCATGAAATGATATAATATAACCCATTTGTTGCTCTCCAGAAATGCCCGATCCCCCAATCCCAATACGGAAGAAATCCATTTTATGATATATCTATACCACTATTTATTTACTCTCTTTTTACAAGAAATTCTGATCTTGCTAATGATCTAGATTCATATCAGGATCCGTAACTATAAAGTAAAGTTTAAGGAAAAGAGTAAATAAAAAAAAAAGTTTTTTGATTGAACGAGTGATTATCCAATTGATTTGGCAATAACGAAAGGATTACTAGTAATACCGGCTGCTCTCACTAAAGTACATATACATATGGGTATCGATATATCACACTCGCAGCTCTGTTACAACACGCCAATTCTAATCGAAATTGAAAGGGTTAGAATGAAATCATAAAAATATGTATACTTTATTTTATTATGGTATTTACTTGGGATTGTAGTTCAATTGGTCAGAGCACCGCCCTGTCAAGGCGGAAGCTGCGGGTTCGAGCCCCGTCAGTCCCGACGAATCCAAATCCAATAAAAAACTATATCAATTCATCTCTCTATTTTTTGTGAAAAGAAGTCCAAATAACATAATTTCATTCCCAACAGCGATCCCTCTTCTTTTTTTCTTTTTCGTTTCACATTTATCATCAACCAAATGGGGGAATTTCCATTTCTTCGACTAGTACCGATTCGATTGATGGGAGAGAGGCATATGTGGATTAGTACAATTATTATATTATTAGCATCAGATTCAGGATTCCACGGGATACCGTACTGTACTGGGTCTGGCTTTTTCAATTACTCCCGATCTGTGAAATATGAAATAGAGTAGAGTATGTTTCCCGGGAGTACATACATAAATGGAATTTGTACAATGTAAAATAAATTGAACATAGTTACTGTGTATAGAATAGTATAGAATACTTTTTTTTTTAAGATTAAAATAAAAGTATATCCTTTTCGGGCCCTATTTTGTGTAACCTCAATTTCAAATTTTACTAATTTGAAATAATCTATCTCATTCAAATTTCGCATTGAGCTTTTGATATATGCGTCCCATTCCTAATCCAATGAAAGAGGATATTCAAAAAATAAAGATCAAACAAGGATCACTTTTTTATTAGCGAGGTAATGAATTTTTTTTTTTTTTTTTTTTTTTTTTATAAAGGTTTTTCCTTGAAAGAACAAACTTTTTAAATTTATATATAAATATATAAAAAAATAGTTAATTTGATGGAATATTCGATTTTTTTATACCGGAATTTGTACTCGTCTTTATCATACTTCTTTTGTTTTCCAAGAAGATTGGATCATTAAAAAAAGGAGTTTATAACTTAGCTCCTTCCTTTTTTTTCATTGAGCTTCTATTGTTTGTTGGGGTTTGTTTAGAACCAATGGTAAGTGGAAAGGCGGTTAGATGATACTTCATCAGATGATTGTACAAAGAGGGCGGTAGGTTATAGAAAAGAAAGAATGGAAAAGAATGATAAATAAATAAAGGAATTATTGATTGTATCGGGAATCAAATTTTGAGTTCAGTATGGATAAAAGATCGTCCTATGTTATACTATTCAATTCTTGACGATGAATCGATTTGATAGCTCCGATATTGTTATTCATGATATTGATCCGATTCGATATCATCGAGATGTAATGCATCCCATTGAATTTACAGGCGAAAGATTTATTATCTCTATGGGATTAACTCCCGAGTTATTGCGAATTAAAGAAAAATTAAACAATGAGATTATGGAAGTAAATATTCTCGCATTTATTGCTACTGCACTGTTTATTCTAGTTCCTACTGCTTTTTTACTTATAATATACGTAAAAACAGTCAGCCAAGGTGATTAATTTGAATTAAACTTGATTTTTTATTTCTTATCAATAATTGCAGAGAAGAAAAGGATAAAAATTAGAAAAGGATAAAAATTTCGCGTCTTAAATGAAATGGGCAGACTAGAATCAGTCGTATTCTATGAGATACGATAGTATGGTAGAAAGATTCAGATATTTCTTTCTACCATACTATCTAGTATTGTTATTGTAGTGTATAAAGTTGTATTGTAATGCGGGTTAATTTAATATAGATTAATATAGATCAATCTACAATAGTATCATAGATCAATCTACAATAGTATCATCATATTCCTTTTCTATATATAGAAATCGATTTAATTACGTATATATAAATCGATTTAATTACGTATACGTATATATAATTAATTACGTATATATAATATATATAGTGATAATGTATATTATATAGTATCCCAATTCTATTTCTTTACTTTATCTATTTGTATTTAATTTGTGTTGATTTCAATTAAATTAATTTGAAATAATCGAAAGCGACTTTTACAATTCGAATTCCTAGATTTCTGATTATTTTCAATATGAATCCCGATCGAAAGAATCAATGACTTCTTCGGATTTCGAAAAGGATTAGTAAAACCCGTCGACTTTTAACGTTTGAACCATGATATGAAATGGGTTCAATAAAACAAGCAAAACATAAATAAAATTTCTAAAATAGTAAAACTAAAACAAGCGGCGCAATATGTGACTCGCCCAAGACAATATTTTAGGATGTGCAGTATCTCGTTGGACAACTACTATGTTGTTTCCCAATGTGTATCCACGTAATGGAATAACCGAATAGTTTTCTCTTTGATCTTTGAACAGTAAAGAGGTAAACAAAATAAAAAAAAAAGTTCCGTTCTTCCTCATGGTCCATATCTAACTTTGGTAAGAGTCAGTTCATCGAAATAGAAAATTTATGAAGAATTCAGTTGGAATAAATTTCCTACCATTTGTATTCCTTTTACTTTTTTTACTTTCAAAATACGAACACGGAAATAATTGAAATATTTCTTTGATTGAAAGAGTATTCTTCATATATATTTATTATTCATAGAATACATTACTCAACTAAAATCCAAGAGAATTTCGAAATGAAGATATTTTTCATTTCTATTTCAATTTAAAAATAAAATTTTAAATTGAAATAGTGAAAAAAAAACTTTGGCGAACGATCTATAAAAACAAGTGATACTGTTTAGTTCCTAAACTCAATTAGTAGTACTTCTAGAGTCCACTCCTTCCCCATACTACTAGTGAAAGGGAAAACGTAAAGACTACCATTAAAGCAGCCCAAGCGAGATTTACTATATCCATGTGAATTATGTCCTCTATCTCTATGAAGGAATTATTCAATTATTGTTCACTAATAAATAATAGGGGAATCACTGGCGCAGAGTCAAAAAGTTATTCTGACCCAACACCGTTGATGAAA